ACGTCGAATAGATTGTGGCACCGTCCGTGGTATTTCTGTGAGTCCTGGGAATGGTATGGTGCCAGAAAGGATTTTTATCCAAACATTGATTGGTCGTGTACTAGCCGATGATATATATATGGGCACGCGCTGTATTGCCACTAGAAATCAAGACGTTGGGATTGGACTTGTAAATCGATTCATAACCTTTCGAGCACAACCAATAGCTATTCGAACCCCCTTTACTTGTAGGAGTGCATCTTGGATCTGTCGATTATGTTATGGACGGAGTCCTACTCATGGCGACCTGGTTGAATTGGGAGAAGCTGTAGGTATTATTGCAGGCCAATCGATTGGAGAACCGGGTACTCAATTAACATTAAGAACTTTTCATACCGGCGGAGTATTCACGGGGGGTACTGCGGAACATGTGCGAGCCCCTTCTAATGGAAAAATCAAATTCAAGGAGAATTTAGTTCATCCGACACGTACACGCCATGGACATCCCGCCTTTCTCTGTTCCATAAACTTGTATGTAACTATTGAAAGTGAAGATATTCGACATAATGTAAATATTCCACCCCAAAGTTTTCTTTTAGTTCAAAACGATCAATATGTAGAATCAGAACAAGTGATTGCTGAGATTCGCGCAGGAACATCTACTTTGAATTTTAAAGAGAAAGTTCGAAAACATATTTATTCTGACTCAGACGGAGAAATGCACTGGAGCACCGATGTGTATCATGCACCCGAATTTACATATGGAAATGTTCATCTATTACCAAAAACAAGTCATTTATGGATATTATTAGGAGAGCCGCGCAGATCCAGTCTAGTTTCACTTTCGATCCACAAGGATCAAGATCAAATGAGTGCGCATTCTCGTTCTGTCAAGAGAAAATCTACTTCTAACCTCTCAGGAACGAATGATCCGTCGAGAGGAAAATTCTTTACTTCGCATTTTTCGGATAAAAAAGAAGATAGGATTCCTGATTATTCAAACCTTAGTCGAATTATAAGTACCGGTCGTTGTAATCTCGTAGATCCGACCATTCTCTACCAGAATTTTGATTTATTCTCAAAGAGGCGAAGAAATAGATTCATCATTCCACTCCAATCGATTCAAAAACGCGAGAACGAATTAACACCTCCCTCGGATATCTTGATTGAAATCCCCATCAATGGCGTTTTCCGTAGAAATAGTATTCTTGCTTATTTGGACGATCCTCGATACAGAAGAAAGAGTTCGGGCATTACTAAATATGGGACTCTAGAAATGCATTCAATCGTCAAAAAAGAGGATTTGATTGAGTATCGAGGAGGTAAGGAATTTAGGCCAAAATACCAAATGAAAGTAGATCGTTTTTTTTTCATTCCCGAGGAGGTGCATATATTAGCCGGATCTTCTTCCATAATGGTACAGAACAATAGTATCATTGGGGCGGATACACAAATTACTTTAAATATAAGAAGCCGGGTAGGCGGGTTGGTCCGAGTGGAGAGAAAAAAAAAAAGAATTGAACTTAAAATATTTTCTGGAGATATCCATTTTCCTGGAGAGATAGATAAGATATCCCGACATAGTGGCGTTTTGATACCACCGGGAGCAGGAAAACAAAATTACAAGGAATCCAAAAAATGGAAAAATTGGATCTATGTTCAACGGATCACACCTAGTAAGAAAAAGTATTTTGTTTTGGTTCGTCCTGTCGTCACATATGAAATAACGGACGGTATAACTTTAGGAAGACTTTTCCCCCCGGATCTGTTGCAGGAAAGGGATAATGTGAAACTTCGAGTTGTCAATTATATCCTTTATGGAAATGGTAAACCAATTCGGGGAATTTCTGATACAAATATTCAATTAGTTCGGACTTGTTTAGTATTGAATTGGGACCAAGATAAAAAAAGTTCTTCTAGTCAAGAAGCTCGTGTTTCTTTTGTTGAAATAAGGGCAAATGGTTTGATTCGACATTTCCTAAGAATCGACTTGCTGAAATCCACTATTTCATATATCGGAAAAAGGAATGACCCACCGGGCTCAGGATTGCTCCCGGATAATGGATCTGATTGCACCAATATAAATCCGTTTTCTTCCATTTATTCCAAAGTAAGAATTCAACAACCCCTTAATCAAAATCAAAGAACTATTCATACGTTGTTGAATAGAAATAAGGGATTCCAATCGTTGATAATTTTGTCATCATCCAATTGTTTTCGAATGGGTCCATTCAACGATGTAAAATATCACAATGTGATAAAAGAATCAATTCAAATTACAAAAGATCCTGTAATTTCAATTAAGAATTCGCCGGGGCCTTTAGGAACAGCCTTTCTAATTGCGAATGTTTATTCATTTTACCATTTAATAACTCATAATCAGATCTTGGTAAATAACTATTTCCAACTTGACAATTTAAAAGAGACTTTTCAAGTAATTAAATTTAAATATTATTTAATCGATGAAAATGAAAAAATTTATAACCTCCGTCCGTGCAGTAACATTATTTTCAATTTGAAT